ACCACGAAGACCTATATAATTATTGGATTTATAATAATGAACAAAAAAAATACAACTTAAGGAACGAATTTGTAAGTAGAATACAAAATTTAGAAAAAGAGAAAGGATCTTTTGCTTTAAATATACTAGAAAAAAGAACCAGATTATGTGGTGATGAGCATGAACAAGAATATTTACCCAAAATGTATGATCCCCTTTTGAATGGACCTTATCGCGGAACAATAAAAAATGTAGATTCAGATGAAATCATGACTGATTTAATAACTTCAAAAGGGGATTCCTTAGAAATATTGTGGATAAATAAAATTCATGGTCTATTTCCTAAAAATTATCAAACATTTGAACATAAAAAGAATAGGTTTTATTCTGATGATAAATTTTTATCGAATCCTATTGAGAATTCCTTAACCTCAATTGAAAAATTTGATTTTGAACGTGCGCAAGGAATAGATTCAGAAAGTCAAATAAAATCTTTGAAATTTTTATTCAATGTAATTACAACTGATCCAAATGATTTAATAAAAATTAGAAAAAATTCTATTGGAATGGAAGAAATTAGTAAAAAGGTCTCTAGATGGTCATACAAATTAACAGATGATTTGGAAGAAGAAGATGAAGAAGAATCGACGGAATATCCTGAAATTCGGTCAAGAAAAGGGAAACGCATAATAATTTATACTGATAACGATCAGAGTACTAATTCGAGTACTACTAATAATACTACTAGTAATACTAGTGATGAAGAAGACGAGGTGGCTTTGATACATTACTCACAACAATCGGATTTTCGCCGTGGTATAATCAAAGGATCTATGCGTGCTCAAAGACGTAAAACAATTATCTTGAAAATATTTCAAGCAAATGCGCATTCCCCACTTTTTTTGGATCGAATAGACAAAACATTTTTTTTTTCGTTTTTTAATATATTTAAAATTAGGAATTGGTTAGGGAGAACCTCAGAATCTCAAATTTATTCTTTTGAGCAAGAACATACAAAAGAAAATGAGAAAACAAATAAAGAGAAAGAAGAGGAAAATGAACGAATAGCAATATCAGAGGCTTGGGATAGTTTTCTATTTACTCAAGCAATAAGAGGTTTAATATTAGTAACCCAATCTTTTCTTAGAAAATATATTCTATTTCCCATATTAATAATAGCTAAAAATATTAGTCGTATGTTATTGTTTCAATTCCCCGAATGGTATGAGGATTGGAAGGAATGGAATGAAGAAATGCATGTTAAATGTACTTATAATGGTGTTCAATTATCAGAAACGGAATTTCCCCAAAATTGGTTAAGAGATGGTATTCAAATAAAGATTCTATTTCCTTTTTGTCTGAAACCTTGGCAAAGATCTAAGGTACGATTTAATCATAGAGATCAGCAAAGGCAAAAAAAAGAGAAAAAAGATAACTTTTGTTTTTTAACAGTTTGGGGAAGAGAAGCAGAGCTACCTTTTGGGTCTCCCCGAAAACGACCTTCTTTCTTTGAACCCATTTTTAAAGAACTCGAAAAAAAAACGATAAAAGCGAAAAAGAAAATTTTACAAGTTATAAGAGTTTTCAAAGAAAGAGGAAACGGGGTTCTAAAAGTTTCAAAAAAAAAAACAAGATGGGTCATCAAAATAATTCTATTTATAGACCTAATAATGAAAGAACTTGAAAAAGTAAAACCTATATTAAAATCGAGTAGGGTTAAAATATACGAATCGACTAAAAAAAAAAATGGAAGAAATTATAATATAAATAATAAAATTCTTAGCGAATCAACGATTGCAATTCAATTCCTGAATTTCGGAAATGCAAATTATTCACTCATCGAAACAAAAATAAAAGATCTTGCTAATAAGACAATCACAATTAGGAATCAAATAAAAGGAATCACAAAAGACAAGAAAAAAATGGTTCTAACTTATGATGATAAAAGATCGGAATTACAGAAGGATATTTGGAATATATTTAAAAGAAAAAATATCCGATTAATACGTAAATCGCATTATTTTATAAAATCCTTCATTGAAAAAATATACATGAATCTATTACTATGTATCATTAAGATTCCAAGTTTTAAATCAACAAACAAAATTTTAACTAAATACATTTATAATGATAAAACAAATCAAGAAAGAATTGAAAAGACAAATCAAAAAATAATGAATTTTATTTCGACTATAAAAAAGCCGTTTTTTAATATTTTTTATAATACTAATTTTAGTATTAGCAACAAAAATTCTAATATTTATCGGGACTTATCTTCTTTGTCTCAAGCATATATATTTTACAAATTTTCGCAAAATCAATTACTTAACAAATATGCTTTGAAATCTGTACTTCAATATCATAACACCTATCCTTTTCTTACAGATATAATAAAGAATTATTGTACAACACAAGGAATATTTGGTTCCAAACCAAAGCATAAGAAAATACATAAGTATAGAATATATAAATGGAAAATGTGGTTAAGGAGTCATTATCAATATAATTTATCTCAGACTAAGTGGTCTTATTTAGTACCAAAAAAATGGAAAAATAGGGCTAACCAATGTCGTATAATTCAAAAAAAAGACTCAACGAAATCGAATTTATATAAAAAAGAAAAAGATCAATTAATTCATTACATGAAAGAAAATTACTATGCAGTAAATTCATTGATGAGTCAAAAATCCAAATTGAAAAAACATTTCGAATATGATATTTTATCATATAAATATATAAATTTTGAGGATAATAAAAACTCATATATTTATGAATCGACGTTACAATTACAAGAAGTGGAAAACAAAAAAATTTCATCTAATTTCAATACACTAAAACCCGAACCATTTTATGGATTGATAAGGATAGTTATTAATAATTATTTAGAAAAAAGATTTCTCATTGATATGGACAAAAAAATGGATAGACTATTTTTAAATTATAAAATTCCCCATTTCTGTATTAGAAATAATATTGATATTAAGACCCGGGCCAATATGCCTATCAATACCAAGATTCATAACAATACTAAAAATCTAAATTATCAAAAATTAAAAAAAAATTCCTTTTTTGATTGGATGGGAATGAATCAAGAAAAATTTGATCGTATCATATCAAATCTAGAACCTTGGTTTTTCCCAGAATTTTTACTACTTTTTAATGCGTATAAAATAAAACCGTGGATCATACCTACCAAATTACTTATTTTTAATTTTCATTTCTATGAAAATATTAGTAAAAGTAAAAAGATAAATGTAAAAAAAAAAAATGAACAACAAGATCAGGGAAATCTTGTATTAGATTTACGAAAACAAAATGAAAAAGATGCTGAGACAGATTATACAGGAGAAAAAGATGTTGAGACAGATTATACAGGAACAGACATTAAAAAGGGTAGAAAAAAAAAACAATCCAAGAGCAAAAAAGAAGCAGAACTCAATTTCTTCTTGAAAAAATATTTTCTTTTTCAATTAAGATGGGATGATCTCTTGAATCAAAGAATGATCAATAATATAAAGGTATATTGTCTTCTACTTAGACTGATAGATTCAAAGGAAATAGCTATATCTTCAATTCAAAGAGGAGAGATGCATCTAGATGTAATGTTGATTCAGAAAGATCTAACTCTTACAGAATTGGTAAAAAGAGGCATATTTATTGTTGAACCAATTCGTCTATCTATGAAAAGGGATGGAAAAGATATTATATATCAAACCATAGGTATTTCATTGGTTGATAAGACTAAACGCCAAACTGATGGAAAATACATAATAAAAAAAAAATATGTTGATAAAAAAAAATTTCATGAATCTGTTGCACAACACAGCAATATACTTATGACTAAAAACAAAAATTATTATGATTTCCTTGTTCCTGAAAATATTCTATCTCCCAGACGTCGTAGAGAATTGAGAATTTTCATTTGTTTTAATTCTCAGAATTGCAATATTCTGGGTAGAAATTCAATATTCTGTAATCAAAACAACATAAACAACTGTGGACAATTTTTGAACAAGGAAAAACATCTTAATACATATACAAAAAAATTCATTAAATTCAAATTTTTTCTTTGGCCCAATTTTCGATTAGAAGATTTAGCTTGTATGAATCGTTATTGGTTTGATACCAATAATGGCAGTAATTTCAGTATATTAAGAATACATATGTATCCACGATTCAGAGTTCTTTAATTATATTAATAGTATATAATAAATATAAATATAATATAGTATATTTCCTCTATATCTTATATCTATTTTTCTTTATCGAAAAAAACATTTTCTTTCCCTAATAGGAAAGAAAAAAAAATGGATCGTTCCTTTTTATCCAAATCAAATTGAAAATTTGATTTGGATAGAATTCTATATGAAGAAATAATAAATTTTTTTTGTACTAAATTCAAATAACTGCTAATAACACGTATAATAAATATTTTTATTTTTCCTGATCGGTAAAATTTGTGTAAAAGAAAAAAAAAAAAAAGAAAATTTTTTTATGGTCAAAAATTCATTCATCTCGGCTATTCGACAAGAAAAAGAAAAAAACTGTGGATCTGTTGAATTTCAAGTATTTAGTTTCACTGATAAGATACAAAGACTTACTTTACATTTAAAATTACATAAAAAAGATTTTTTATCCCAAAGAGGTCTACGAAAAATTTTGGGAAAACGTCAACGGCTGTTGGATTATTTGTCAAAGAAAAATCGAGTACGTTATAAGAAATTGATTAACCAGTTGGGTATTCGGGAGTCAAAAACTCATTAATTTTAAGTTTAAGATTGGTTTGAATTTTTTCTTTAGTTATTAAATTTTTCATTTTGATCAACTTCATTTTGCTAAATTCATGGAATACTGAATTGAATTAAGGAAGAAAAGTTATGACTGTACCAGCTACAAGAAAGGATCTCATGATAGTGAATATGGGTCCTCACCACCCATCAATGCATGGTGTTCTTCGACTAATTGTTACTCTCGATGGTGAAGATGTTATTGATTGTGAACCTATATTGGGTTATTTACATAGAGGGATGGAAAAAATAGCGGAAAATCGAACAATTATACAATATTTGCCTTATGTAACACGATGGGATTATTTAGCCACTATGTTCACAGAAGCAATAACAGTAAATGCACCAGAACGATTAGAAAGCGTTCAAGTACCTAAAAGAGCTAGTTACATTAGAATAATTATGCTAGAACTGAGTCGTATAGCTTCTCATTTATTATGGCTTGGACCTTTTATGGCAGATATCGGTGCGCAGACTCCCTTTTTCTATATTTTCAGAGAAAGGGAATTGTTATATGATTTATTCGAAGCCGCTACAGGTATGCGAATGATGCATAATTATTTCCGTATTGGGGGAGTTGCTACCGATTTACCTTATGGCTGGATAGAGAAATGTTTGGATTTTTGCGATTATTCTTTAACAGGAATTGTTGAATATCAAAAACTTATTACGCGTAATCCTATTTTTTTGGAACGCGTTGAAAGAGTGGGCATTATTGGTGGAGAGGAGGCAATAAATTGGGGTTTATCAGGACCAATGTTACGGGCTTCTGGAATCCAATGGGATCTTCGTAAAGTTGATAGTTATGAGTGTTACAATAAATTTGATTGGGAAGTCCAATGGCAAAAAGAAGGAGATTCACTAGCTCGTTATTTAGTACGAATCGGTGAAATGCAGGAATCTATAAAAATTATTCAACAGGCTCTAGAAGGAATTCCTGGAGGACCTTATGATAATTTAGAAGTCCGACGTTTTGATAAAGCAAAAAATTCCGAATGGAATAATTTTGAATATAGATTTATTACTAAAAAACTTTCACCCAATTTTGAATTGTCGAAGCAAGAACTTTATGTGAGAGTAGAAGCCCCAAAAGGAGAATTAGGAATTTATTTGATAGGAGATAATAGTGTTTTCCCTTGGAGATGGAAAATTCGTCCACCCGGTTTTATCAATTTGCAAATTCTCCCTCAACTAGTTAAAAGAATGAAATTGGCAGATATCATGACGATATTAGGTAGTATAGATATCATTATGGGAGAAGTTGATCGTTGAAATGATAATTGATATGACAGAAACGGAAATACAAGCTATAAATTCTTTTTCTAGATCGGAATCTTTAAAAGAAGTTTATGAACTCATATGGATCTTTGTTCTTATTTTCACCCTTATATTGGGAATAACAATAGGGGTACTAGTAATTGTGTGGTTAGAAAGAGAAATATCTGCAGCAATACAACAACGCATTGGGCCTGAATATGCCGGTCCATTAGGAATTCTTCAAGCTATAGCAGATGGAACCAAATTAGTTTTTAAAGAGGATCTACTCCCATCTAGAGGAGATATTCGTTTGTTCAGCGCGGGACCCTCTATAGCGGTCATATCTGTTCTACTAAGTTATTTAGTAATTCCTTTTGGATATCACCTTGTTTTGGCTGATCTTAGTATAGGCATTTTTTTATGGATCTCCATTTCAAGTATTGCCCCTATTGGACTTCTTATGTCAGGATATGGGTCGAATAATAAATATTCTTTTTCAGGTGGTCTACGGGCTGCTGCTCAATCTATCAGCTATGAAATACCATTAACTCTATGTGTGTTATCAATATCTCTACGTGTGATTCGGCGGAACATTATTATTTTCCCTCTTTTTTAGAACTAGGAATAGAATAAAGAAATTATATATATTATATTCAATGGATATTTTCTTTTTTTTATTATCATTAGGGTTGATGAATTAAGCTAGATAGTTAGATGAGTAAAAGCAAACTGCTTATAAATTTGCAGTAAAAGGATTAAATCTCATTCCCTATGTACGAGAATAGAAACATAAGCAGTATAAACTGTTTACCCCAAGGTTAAGATTCTTTGACCAATTATCATATCTTGAAGCGGGTACAAAAGATCACCCGTATGGGGTTTATACTACTGTCTTGTATTTATTACCATACTGGAGATCAATAAAAAATCAGTGGACAGTTAGGAACACCAAGGTACACAAAAGATTCGTAATGGAGATAATTTAAGATAAAAAAAGACTTTTTTGCATAAAGCTTTGGATAAAACGAATCATAATGAGGACTTTAAGTTGGTAGAAATGACCAAGTAGTACTTCTCCACGATTCCGATCTCGAGTATGCTCCTATTCACTGATTAAAGAAATGACTATAAAAAACGAATTAATCCTTTATTTTTTTTTTCAGAGTACCTCCCTTCCTCTGAGAAAGAAGAATAGGACAGGAGCAAAAGAAATATTTCTTATTTATTTTGCCCATTCAATATTCATATCTACTATATACATACATGGAATTCTTAATCATAAATTTGGAATTAATGATCAATTCTTTCTAACTAATTCTTTCTTTAGAGTTATTGATAAAACCTAATTTATTGATATAACGAGTATTTTATTTAAGGATTAAGTTATTACCGAATAAAGATAAATTTAAATTTTAATGGAAAAGATCAATTCGGAAGCGCTTTTTTATTCTAGCAGACGGAATTTCGTTGGTCTAATTTTGAACTTCCCGGTATTAGAATCTCAAAATTACAATAATACCAAACAAGTACTTAGATTTATTTGTGACCATAGAGGAGCCGTATGAAGCTGAGGTCTCATGTACGGTTTTGAAATAGCGATATGAACAGTAATGTTATTATCGACTATGATTATCTAACAGTTCAAGTACAGTTGATATAGTTGAGTCACAGTCAAAATATGGTTTTTGGGGGTGGAATCTGTGGCGTCAGCCTATAGGGTTTGTTGTTTTTCTAATTTCTTCTCTAGCAGAATGTGAGAGATTACCTTTTGATTTACCAGAAGCAGAAGAGGAATTAGTAGCAGGTTATCAAACAGAATATTCGGGTATTAAATATGCTTTATTTTATCTTGCTTCTTACCTAAATTTATTAGTTTCTTCATTATTTATAACAGTTCTTTACTTAGGCGGATGGAATTTCTCTATTCCGTATATATCTATTCCTGAATTTTTCGGAATAAATAAAATGACAGGAGTTTTTGGAATAACAATTGGTATATTTATTACATTAGCTAAAGCTTATTTGTTTTTGTTCATTCCTATCACAGCAAGATGGACTTTACCTAGACTGAGAATGGACCAACTTTTAAATTTTGGATGGAAATTTCTTTTACCTATTTCTCTAGGTAATCTATTATTGACAACTTCTTTTCAACTTATTTACCTATAAAGAATAGAATAAGATAACGATATTCTCCATTCATAACTGATCTTAAACAAGAGAAAGAAACATCAAATTATTCACGGAGATCTACAATATGTTCCCTATGGTGACCGGGTTCATAAATTTTGGTCAACAAACAATACGGGCGGCAAGGTATATTGGTCAAAGTTTCATAATTACCCTATCTCATACAAATCGTTTACCTGTAACTATTCAATATCCTTATGAAAAATCGATTACATTAGAACGTTTCCGCGGTCGAATTCATTTTGAATTTGATAAATGTATTGCTTGTGAAGTATGTGTTCGTGTATGTCCCATAGATCTACCCGTTGTTGATTGGAGGTTTAAAAGAGAGATTAAAAAGAAACAATTGTTTAATTATAGTATTGATTTTGGAGTCTGTATATTTTGTGGTAATTGTGTCGAGTATTGTCCAACAAACTGCTTATCGATGACTGAAGAATATGAACTTTCAACTTATGATCGTCACGAATTAAATTATAATCAAATTGCATTAGGTCGGTTACCAATGTCAGTAATTGGAGATTACACAATTCAAACAATTATGAATTCCGGTCAAATCAAAATGGATAAAGATAAACCCCTTGATTCAAAAACGATTACTGATTACTAATATTTTTTTATATAAAGATAAACAGAAACAAGTCTTCTTTTTTTTTATGAGAACCTAATAAACTTATCTTATTAACTATTGATTATTGAGAATCACTCTTGGATTTAAACTGTGAATATGTGTTTTCTTAATTATTTTAAAATATTAAAAAATTAGAATCTCTAAAAGAAAAAAGAAAAGATTGGCCGATAATTTTAATAACTTTATCTATATCCACAGTAATCCATCCATATTAAGATTTAATTGCATTAAGCATTAAAAACTCACTATATATAAGAAAAAAAATAAGGGCCCTCTCTTTCCTGGATTATTTAGTAAGGTCATGAAACATTTTGACTAAATTTTTTCTTATACATAATGGATTTACCTGGACCAATACATGATATACTTGTAGTATTTCTGGGATCATTTCTTATATTAGGAGGTCTAGGAGTAGTATTGTTTACTAATCCAATTTATTCCGCCTTTTCGTTGGGATCGGTTCTTGTTTGTATATCCTTATTCTATATTTCATCAAACTCCTTTTTTGTAGCTGCCGCCCAACTTCTTATTTATGTGGGAGCCATAAATGTCTTAATCATATTTGCTGTTATGTTCGTGAATGGTTCAGAATATTCTAACGACTCCTATCTTTGGACTATTGGAGATGGGGTCACTTCACTGGTTTGTATAAGTATTCTTTTTTCACTAATTACTACTATCGCAGATACGTCATGGTACGGAATTATTTGGACTACAAGATCAAATCAGATTATAGAACAAGACTTTATAAACAACGTTCAACAAATTGGAATTCATTTATCAACAGATTTTTATCTTCCGTTTGAACTAATTTCTATAATTCTTTTAGTTTCTTTGATAGGCGCAATTACTATGGCTCGTCAATAATAAATAGTTTAGTTAGAATAAAAAAAATTTTAGTTTAATCTACTGTTAATATTCCCTTTTTTATGTAATCGCTCGATTTTAGTCAATCAACTTGGTTGAGTTTTTGTTCATATTGAAACGAATCGGGGTTGATCAGGAGTTAGTCAATGATGTTTGAACATGTACTTTTTTTGAGTGTCTATTTATTTGCAATTGGTATCTATGGATTGATCACAAGTCGAAACATGGTTAGAGCACTTATGTGTCTTGAACTTATATTAAATTCGGTTAATATTAATCTCGTACTATTTTCTGATATATTTGATAGTCGCCAATTAAAAGGTGAGATTTTCTCAATCTTTATTATAGCGATTGCAGCGGCGGAAGCTGCTATTGGGCTAGCTATTGTTTCGTCAATCTATCGTAACAGAAAATCAACTCGTATTAATCAATCAAGTTTGTTAAAAAATTAGCCATAACTATAATATAAATACATATGACTATAATATAAATACATATAAATAAAAAATATATATAAATTGTAGAAAAACTTTCTATAAAATATCATTTCAGTGTCCTTTATATATTTATTTACAAATAATACTAATATATATAGTATTATTTCAATATTATTACTATACATATTAGTCAACGTGAAATTTCACGTGTGGTGTGATTCATGCGACTTATATGATCATGGTTGTTGAAAGGTAAATCAAAGTCTCTTGGTCCCTTCTGATGAACAGATTTATAAAATTTTTGATTCTTAAGATTTTTTTGATAAATCATTGATTCATCTGGTTTCTATATATAAAGAAAATAGAAATATATAAAAAATTATATAATTTATAATAAATTATATAATTATAAATTTATTATTATTATTTTTTTTTTACCAGATCGAAAATTTTTTATGTTCAAAACTGGAATTTATAGACCCAATGTCACATTCAGTAAAAATTTATGATACATGTATAGGGTGCACTCAATGTGTACGAGCCTGCCCCACAGATGTATTGGAAATGATACCTTGGGACGGATGTAAAGCTAAGCAAATTGCTTCCGCGCCAAGAACGGAAGACTGTGTAGGTTGTAAAAGATGTGAATCCGCCTGTCCAACAGATTTTTTAAGTGTCCGTGTTTATTTATGGCATGAAACAACTCGCAGCATGGGTCTATCTTATTGATACGTTATAATAAATTCCACTTGAATCATTTGATTCCTTTTTACCGACAAAAGCCCGTGCTCAAAAGAATATATTTTCTTGAGCACGGGCTTTTTGGTCAAAACGCATCTTGTCTTTATCACGAGTTATTTCCCTTGGTTAACAATACTTGTAGTTTTGCCAATATTCGCGGGTTCCTCAATTTTCTTTCTCCCTCATAAAGGGAATAAGGTATTTAGGTGGTATACTATATGTATTTGTATTTTAGAACTCCTTATAACAACCTATGTCTTCTGTTATCATTTCCAATTGGACGACCCATTAATTCAATTAGAAGAGGATGCTAAATGGATAAATGTTTTCAATTTTCACTGGAGACTGGGAATCGACGGACTTTCCATAGGACCCATTTTATTAACAGGATTTATCACTACTTTAGCTACTTTAGCAGCTTGGCCTGTTACTCGAAATTCGCGATTGTTCTATTTCCTGATGTTAGCAATGTACAGTGGTCAAATAGGATTATTTTCTTCTAGAGATCTTTTACTTTTTTTTATCATGTGGGAGTTAGAATTAATTCCTGTTTACGTACTTTTATCTATGTGGGGAGGAAAGAAACGTTTGTACTCGGCTACAAAGTTTATTTTGTACACTGCGGGGGGTTCCATTTTTCTCTTAATAGGAGTTCTAAGTATGGGTTTATATGGTTCCAATGAACCGACATTGGATTTTGACAGATTAACTAATCAGTCATATCCTGTGACATTAGAAATAATATTTTACTTGGGCTTCCTTATTGCTTATGCTGTCAAATCACCAATTATACCCCTACATACATGGTTACCAGATACCCATGGAGAAGCACATTACAGTACATGTATGCTTCTAGCGGGAATCTTATTAAAAATGGGAGCATATGGATTGATTCGTATCAATATGGAATTATTACCACATGCTCATTCTATATTTTCTCCCTGGTTAGTGATAGTGGGGACAATCCAAATAATTTATGCAGCTTCAACCTCGCTTGGTCAACGCAATCAAAAAAAAAGAATAGCTTATTCTTCTGTATCGCATATGGGTTTCACAATTATAGGAATTGGTTCTATAACCGACATGGGACTCAACGGAGCCATTTTACAAATACTCTCTCATGGATTTATTGGTGCTGCACTTTTTTTCTTGGTAGGAATGAGTTGTGATAGAATACGTCTTGTTTATCTCGACGAAATGGGGGGAATATCCATTCCAATGCCAAAAATATTTACCATGTTTAGTAGTTTCTCGATGGCTTCTCTTGCATTGCCGGGAATGAGTGGTTTTGTTGCGGAGTTAGTAGTATTTTTTGGACTAATTACCAGCCCAAAATATCTTTTAATGCCAAAAATATTAATTACCCTTGTAATGGCAATTGGAATGATATTAACTCCTATTTATTTATTATCTATGTTACGGCAAATGTTTTATGGATACAATTTTTTCAATGTTCTAAACTCAAATTTCGTGGATTCTGGACCACGAGAACTATTTGTTTCAATCTGTATCCTTTTACCCGTAATAGGAATTGGTATTTATCCCGATTTTGCTCTTTCTTTATCAGTTGACAAGATACAAGCTATACTATCTAATTATTTTCATAGATAGTTTTTTTTTAATGAGATAGAAAGTCTTATATCAATTATAATATTTTTGAAACTATTCGCTGTACAACGAAAAAAAAAATAATAAAGTGAATTAGAAAGACGTATCCCGAGTTTTTATGAACTGTTTGAATTAAGATTCAAACAGTTCATAAAAACTCACACAAATTTTCGTTATATACGTTTTACTTATTCCGCATGGAATTTCTACAATTTAATTAGATTTTATGTGAATGAACCATAACTATGTAGACCTATTCCTAATAGATTGATCCCAAAATAGCATATCCAAATTATAAGAAATCCTATAGAAGCTACAAGTGCCGAATTTGTACCGTGTAAACTTCGATTTGTTCTAGTATGTGAATAAATCGCGAATATGGTCCAAGTAATAAATGCCCAAGTTTCCTTGGGGTCCCAATTCCAATAAGAGCCCCATGCTTCGTTAGCCCATACTGCTCCAGAAAGAATACCTATGGTTAAAAAGGTAAACCCTAAACTAATAACACGATAACTCCAATAATCCAAACGCCGAATTAATTGATATTTATAATAATTAGGAAATGAAAGAAAAGAAGTGCTTTTAAAAACACTTCTTTTTTCGTTCAAGTATTCGATCTTCCCAAATAAAAATGACTTAATTAATATTAAAAAATTTTTGCTTTTAAAAAAAATATCGATGTTTTTTCGAAATGTAATGGTTAAAAAAGCGACCGATAATAACGAACCACATAAAAGAGCCGCATAGCTCAATAACATCATACTTACATGCATCATTAACCACTGAGATTGTAGAGCAGGTACTAATATTGCTGATTGATGCATTTTACTTGAAAGACCAGATGTAGCGAAACCTTGAGTAAAAATGGCACTTGGCGCGGTTATTGTGCTTAAATCATTTTTATGATTCCATAGCTTGGAAACCATATGAATAATGGAAAAACTCCATGAAAGGAAGATCAATGATTCGTATAAATTACTTAATGGAAAATGGCTCGAAGAAATCCAACGAATAACTAATAATCCTGTGAGAGAAAAAAAAGTAGCTAACATTCCTTTTTCCAACGAATGGCGTAATCCGATGATTTCGTGAACTGATAGAATCATCAAATGAATCGCAATCACAATTGAAACGATCGAAAAAGAGAGATGAGTTAATATATGTTCTAAAGTCGCAAATATCATACATAAAAAGGGTCTCATTACAGAATTGAAATCAGGAATTAAATACATTATAAGGTCCATTGTATCTCTTTTAGAGTATGCCGCCACTCGGACTCGAACCGAGATGCTCTAGCACTGCTTCCTAAGAGCAGCGTGTCTACCAATTTCACCATAGCGGCTTACTTGAAATAATAATAGTCAATTCATATTGAATCGTCTAGATGTAGATTCTAGAATCCGATATAGTTATCCTTTAGGAAATGGATGAATAAGGGCTCTTTTAAACTCTTTTGTTTAAACTAATTTGTTTTGTTTAAACTAAAGTATTCTTTTCATTTTTAATAACACTTAAAAAACTTAGAAAGATCTTTTTTATAAAAAATAAATATAAATTAAATAAATAGGATGATTTTATACATATCAAAATATGATTACTAAATTTAATAAATTAAATTAGAAATTAAAAGACTTGTTTTCTAAAAATCTTGTTTTTAACCTACTTTTTAATGTATTTTGTGTAATTTAATTAATTATTCTATTTAATTAATTATTCTAATTATAATTTTTAATGTATTTGTATACTTTAATTAATTATTCTAATTATAATTATATAGTATATTCTAATTATAATTATATAGTATATATATAGAATATATATATATATATATAATAATTATATTAATATTTGTTGTTTGTTATGTACATAATTTCAATTTTAAATATAGAATAATAATTACTAAAACTAAATAAAAAAAATTTCATTTGATCTTGAGATAGACATATAATAAAACAGTTTTAATATTCATTATAATTACATTTTATTTCTTTTCCCAGTAGAAGTAGAAATTTTTTTCCATTAGGAAAAGAAATAAAACAATACATAATACTTAGAACCAAACTAGCAGACAGATAAGTTAGTTAATATTCGACATAAAATAGTTGCTAGTTCTAACTAATCTTGAGGAGTTAAATAAATACATAAGTTAATGAAAAATTTTCATATTCTATATATAGAAAAGTTCTTAAAATCGCGGAAAAAAAATTATTCCAAGATTTTCTTATTTGTTTGTCGAACAAAAAAACTTTTTGAATTTCCCGTAGAAACTGACTTTGCTAAAGAAAAGGTTTTTATTGCAACTAAATTTCCCTTTTTCTTCCAAATATTTCTACGAATACGTTTTTTTGATATAGAAGTACGTTTTTTTGGAACTGCCATAAAAAAAAGAATTCTTCCTTTTTATTGTTGTATGTGAAAGACATGTATTGATCAATATGGATCGTTTTTTTTAGTTTTAGTCATTTTATATATTATATTAAATTTCGTCGATAATCTTTTATATAATAAAAATTGTTTATATATACATGTGTGTTACATATATAATAAACTAGGAAAAAATAGAAGAAAAATTTAAAAAAGGATTTTCTAGTAGTTAATATGTTAAACAAGATATTCCGTTAGCTAAGAAAATGAACTTTTATTTTACGTTTTTTTTTATTAGTTCTAGAATACTAGAATATAAGAAGTAAGGATTTTTATAAAATTTCTGATATTTTCTTATCTTATTGGATTTCAATCCAATCAATTTCATAAAAAATAAAAATTAGGTAATAAGTAATAAAAAAAAATTACTAGAAGAATTAGTTGATTTATTGATGCAAACTATATATCCATATCCATATTCTACTGATATCGGTATAGTTTTTTTTGCTTACTTTTCTTACTTTTTCTTTGCTTTCTATAGTATATTATATGGTTATATATTACTGGAATACAATTCTAGTCTAGTGGCAAAATTTTTTTTAATATCATATCTCTTTTTTTTATAAAATTTATAAAAAAAATATTTTTCTACTTCAAAAATGAATAATATTTTAGTTAAAAAATTAATAACTAAAAAATGACTCTATATCGAGCTATTTGGACAAAGCATTTAAGCAACAATTTATAACTTTTTCAAATTTTTGAAATATCTGAAAAAAAATAAGAAAAATTTAAAATAAGAATATTTTAAGGTTTTATATATATATTTTTTTTCATTTTTTTATTGTTTTTGAAGAATTTTATTGTTTTCTTCAAAAACAATAAAAATTGGTGAATCGGAAATAATTATAATAAAAAAACGAAAATTTGTGTTTTTTTTATGGAACATACATATAAATATGCATGGATAATACCTTTTCTTCCATTTCCTATTACTATGTTAATAGGATTTGGACTTCTACTTATTCCTGCAGCAACAAAAAATATTCGACGTATGTGGGCTTTTCCGAGTGTTTTGATGCTAACTATAGCTATGGTATTTTCTATTAATCTTTCTATTCAGCAAATAAACGGAAATTTTATCTATCAATATCTATGGTCTTGGACTGTCAATAATGATTTTTCTTTAGAGTTCGGACACTTGATTGATCCGCTTACTTCTATTATGCCAATATTAATTACTACTGTTGGAATCATGGTTCTTATTTATAGTGATAATTATATGTCTCATGATCGAGGATATTTGAGATTTTTTGCTTATATGAGTTTTTTCAATACTTCTATGTTGGGATTAGTTACTAGTTCGAATTTAATACAAATTTATTTTTTTTGGGAACTTGTAGGAATGTGTTCCTATTTATTAATAGGTTTTTGGTTCACACGACCAATTGCAGCAAGTGCTTGTCAAAAAGCTTTTGTAACCAATCGTATAGGGGATTTTGGTTTATTATTAGGAATTTTAGGATTTTATTGGATAACGGGTAGTTTAGAATTTCGAGATTTGTTCGAAATAGTTACTAAATTAATTCATAATAATGGAGTAAATTCTTTATTTATTACTGTTTGTGCTTCTTTTTTATTCCTAGGCGCAGTTGCTAAATCTGCACAATTTCCCCTTCACATATGGTTACCTGATGCTATGGAAGGACCCACTCCTATTTCGGCTCTTATACATGCTGCTACTATGGTAGCAGCAGGAATTTTTCTTGTAGCTCGTCTGCTTCCTCTTTTCATAGTCATACCTTACATAATGAATCTTATTTCCTTAATAGGTATAATAACAGTATTATTAGGAGCTACTTTGGCTCTTGCTCAAAGAGATATTAAAAGAAGTTTAGCTTATTCTACCATGTCTCAATTGGGTTATATTATATTAGCTCTGGGTATAGGTTCTTATAGGGCTGCTTTATTCCATTTGATTACTCATGCGTATTCGAAAGCTTTATTATTTTTAGGATCTGGATCCATTATTCATTCAATGGAATCCGTTGTTGGATTTTCACCAGATAAAAGTCAAAATATGGTTCTTATGGGAGGGTTAAGAAAATATATTCCAATTACAAGAATTACTTTTTTATTAGGTACACTTTCTCTTTGTGGTATTCCACCTCTTGCTTGTTTTTGGTCGAAAGACGAAATTCTTAATGATAGTTGGTTGTATTCGCCAATTTTCGCAATAATTGCTTCATTTACAGCAGGATTCACTGCATTTTACATGTTTCGAATGTATTTACTTACCTTTGATGGACATTTGCGTATTCATTTTCAAAATTACAGTAGTGCTCAAAATAGTTCTTTCTATTCAATATCTTTATGGGGAAAAGAAGTACCCAAAGCAATAAAAAAACAATTAATGTTTTCAACAATGAATACTAAGGTTTCTTTTTTTTCAAAAAATACATATCAAATTGAAAATGTTTTTCAAAACAGAGTACGACACTTTAGTACTTATTTTATAAATAAATATACTTACACCTATCCTCACGAGTCGGACAATACTATGTTATTCCCCATGCTTATATTGGTATTATTTACTTTATTGATTGGATCAATCGGAATTGATTTTGGTGGACTAGATC